CTCTGCGCCAGTGATTCCCCTATTATTTATTAGTGAACAATAATTGAAAAATTCCTTCATAGAGATAGAGGACATAATTCACATGGATATAGTAAATCTCGCTTGGGCTGCTTTAATGGTAGTCTTTACATTTTCCCTTTCACTAGTAGTATGGGGAAGGAGTGGACTCTAGAAGTACTACTAATTGAGTTTAGGAACTAAACAGTATCACTTTTTTTATAGATCGTTCGGCAAAGTTTTTTTTATTTAAAATTTCACTATTTCAATTTAAAATTTTATTTTTAAATTGAAATAGAAATGAAAAATATCTTCATTTCGAAATTCTCTTGGATTTTAGTTGAGTAATGTATTCTATGAATAATAAATATATATGAAGAATACTCTTTCAATCAAAGAAATATTTCAATTATTTCCGTGTTCGTATTTTGAAAGTAAAAAAAGTAAAAGGAATACAAATGGTAGGAAATTTATTCCAACTGAATTCTTCATAAATTTTCTATTTCGATGAACTGACTCTTACCAAAGTTAGATATGGACCATGAGGAAGAACGGAACTTTTTTTTATTTTGTTTACCTCTTTACTGTTCAAAGATCAAAGAGAAAACAATTCGGTTATTCCATTACGTGGATACACATTGGGAAACAACATAGTAGTTGTCTAACGAGATACTGCACATCCTAAAATATTGTCTTGGGCGAGTCACATATTGCGCCGCTTGTTTTAGTTTTACTATTTTAGAAATTTTATTTATGTTTTGCTTGTTTTATTGAACCCATTTCATATCGTGGTTCAAACGTTAAAAGTCGACGGGTTTTACTAATCCTTTTCGAAATCCGAAGAAGTCATTGATTCTTTCGATCGGGATTCATATTGAAAATAATAAGAAATCTAGGAATTCTAATCGTAAAAGTCGCTTTCGATTATTTCAAATTAATTTAATTGAAATCAACACAAATTAAATACAAATAGATAAAGCAAAGAAATAGAATTGGGATACTATATAATATACATTATCACTATATACGTAATTAAATCGATTTCTATATATATAGAAAAGGAATATGATGATACTATTGTAGATTGATCTATATTAATCTATATTAAATTAACCCGCATTACAATACAACTTTATACACTACAATAACAATACTAGATAGTATGGTAGAAAGAAATATCTGAATCTTTCTACCATACTATCGTATCTCATAGAATACGACTGATTCTAGTCTGCCCATTTCATTTAAGACGCGAAATTTTTATCCTTTTCTTCTCTGCAATTATTGATAAGAAATAAAAAATCAAGTTTAATTCAAATTAATCACCTTGGCTGACTGTTTTTACGTATATTATAAGTAAAAAAGCAGTAGGAACTAGAATAAACAGTGCAGTAGCAATAAATGCGAGAATATTTACTTCCATAATCTCATTGTTTAATTTTTCTTTAATTCGCAATAACTCGGGAGTTAATCCCATAGAGATAATAAATCTTTCGCCTGTAAATTCAATGGGATGCATTACATCTCGATGATATCGAATCGGATCAATATCATGAATAACAATATCGGAGCTATCAAATAGATTCATCGTCAAGAATTGAATAGTATAACATAGGACGATCTTTTATCCATACTGAACTCAAAATTTGATTCCCGATACAATCAATAATTCCTTTATTTATTTATCATTCTTTTCCATTCTTTCTTTTCTATAACCTACCGCCCTCTTTGTACAATCATCTGATGAAGTATCATCTAACCGCCTTTCCACTTACCAAACAAACCCCAACAAACAATAGAAGCTCAATGAAAAAAAAGGAAGGAGCTAAGTTATAAACTCCTTTTTTTAATGAGCCAATCTTCTTGGAAAACAAAAGAAGTATGATAAAGACGAGTACAAATTCCGGTATAAAAAAATCGAATATTCCATCAAATTAACTATTTTTTTATATATTTATATATAAATTTAATAAAGTTTGTTCTTTCAAGGAAAAACCCTTATAAAATATAAAAAAAAAAAAAAAAATTCATTACCTCGCTAATAAAAAAGTGATCCTTGTTTGATCTTTATTTTTTGAATATCCTCTTTCATTGGATTAGTAATGGGACGCATATATCAAAAGCTCAATGCGAAATTTGAATGAGATAGATTATTTCAAATTAGTAAAATTTGAAATTGAGGTTACACAAAATAGGGCCCGAAAAGGATATACTTTTATTTTAATCTTAAAAAAAAAGTATTCTATACTATTCTATACACAGTAACTATGTTCAATTTATTTTATATTGTACAAATTCCATTTATGTATGTACTCCCGGGAAACATACAATACTCTACTCTATTTCATATTTCACAGATCGGGAGTAATTGAAAAAGCCAGACCCAGTACAGTACGGTATCCCGTGGAATCCTGAATCTGATGCTAATAATATAATAATTGTACTAATCCACATATGCCTCTCTCCCATCAATCGAATCAGTACTAGTCGAAGAAATGGAAAT